TCCATGTCCAATCGCGGATCCCGGAATTTCTACAATAAATTAGATAGGTAGCTAAGTTAATCTAGTTCCCTATACACGAGTCTGTTGTCATTCTACTGCAACAGTTGTACTGGAATGATGAATACCTTGAGCAGGTAGAAGTAGAAATAGAAAGAATTTTGCTAAAAAGAAAAAGGGCTTTCTTTCTAAAGGAAGAAAAATGCTAATTTTATTAATATTAGGAAAGCCAATTATGCTTCACTAATTGAATGATAAATGACTACAAGCGAAGGAGATAGACGGTTTAAACAAAAAAAGACCCAAAATTTCAAACACGTGTCTAGAATGACAGGAAAACTACAAACAAAAATAGTGAAAATTAGCTCGTTAGGGGCCCATCCAAGATCGTTGTAGACCCAACGAATTAGTAGTTCCCAACCGCGGGTGGAGTGAAATCCAACAAAAAAATCCGTAACTAAAAGAATAAAAAAAGCTTTTATTGAGTCATTTAAGTTATAGAAGAATTCCTGAACCCAAGAATTCAAAATGACAAGTTCCTCTTTACCCAGAAAAAAAGAACCACTTAGAATAGCCAAACAGATTATATTTGTTGAGAAATGCAAAATGATATGGAGATGGTCCTCATTATCTATTTTGGCCAATTGTATTATTTCCTTGTGTATTCCTATAGGAAGTTTTTGTACATGTGTCTTCGGTTTCTCTTTTATCATTTCGTCCAAGAGAAAAAGCTCTTCTAATTCTATGAATCCTTCTAGAATCCTTTTCTCTTGAATATCCGTTAAGAGAGTTTCAGGTTGCCTGGTATTCCACCAATTCTTAATCCAAAGTTCCAGACATTTGTTAAAAGAGAAAGAGACTCCCCAGGGCAAAAGTACGATAAATACAAGATATAGGAAAGAAGGCAATGCTTTCTTTTTTTTCATTTTTGATCTGTAAATTGAGTTGTTAATGAATCCGCTTCATTCGTTGACTCTATATGATATTTCTTTTTTTTTTTGAAGCAAAAATTCTATAATAAGGTTTAAGACCTTGTGTTTGTATCTATTTCTCTTTTTGTATACTAGTGGAATTTCATTGTATTGGGTTCTTTCTTAGATCTAAATGGAGTGGAATAGAGAAATAGAATAAAAAAAAGCCCTTTCTTTCATATGAAAAGGGAAGAATATTAGGCCATATATCTCACTTGGACAAAACAAATTAGAAGCAATTTTCTCTTATCCTCGGTTGTTCCTTCCTTTAGATAAATACTCGAAAATACCCTTACAATCGGTACTCAAAATACTTCAATTGGTACGCGCAAGAAATAGGCCAATTCGGCAGCTTTTTGTTCAATTTCTCGTGGAGTAAAAAACTTCTCATCAGTACGAGTCAAGGGAATGACCCCCTGGCCACGTATTTCCATATAAAGGATACGACGAGGATAAAGACCCTCTTTAACCTGAATTCTAATTGATTGGATATCCCGCACAAGGAATCGAAGGAAGATGCGACGTTTTATTCCAGGGAATCCCCAACGAAAAATGCACACTATTCCCTCTTTTCTATCAAATCGGTCATAACCACTGCCTACATTCCACAAAATAGTGCACCACAAATAGGAGCTAATGAATAGGCCCGCGATTCCGTAGAAAGACATCACGACCCCCTGTGGAAAAAAAAGAATTTGTTGAGATGGAAGTACGGATATCATATTCTTACCAAGATAACTGGAAGCCCCAACCGCTAAGAATCCTAATGAACCCAGAAAAAGAATACAGGCCCAGAAAAAATTACCTCTTTTTCGAGAACCCTTTAGAAGTTCTATCCATATGTGTTCTGATCGCCAATTCATATTAGATATACTAAATCCAGCAGCGGTTAATTGAAATTGAGAGAATAAGCTAAATGATTTTGACTTTACTTTTTTTGATTCTGAAATCGCCTTCAGCAGCTAGTACTCCTGTGAAATAATTGGTTAGATACATTGACTTTCTATTCAAAAAAATTCCTGGATCCACTTAAAAAAACTCGCTATACTCGGCTACGCATATGTATGCATTTATGCTCGTAGCCTATATCTGCATCCATAGACGTTTTTCATTTGTGTGTAGAAAGAGCTACATACCCTATCATATTAATATATTACTTACACTAAAAAATATTTGTATTATCATCCTGGAAATACATTGAGCAAATTTTGCCCCGTCGGTTCTAGACAATCTTATTTTTCTGCACATAAAGAAATAAAGAAGCCATTGCAATTGCCGGAAATACTAAGCCTACTAAAGGCACGAAAATAGAGGGTAAGTTTAAATCTGTCATAGAATAGGTGTCTCAATTCCAATTTACTATTTCTATCTATTCAAAATATATCTTAAGATTCTTATGATATAATTAAGTATATCTATTATAAGGAATATTGACTATTGTATTTTTGAGTTTGCAAAAAAAGATTTTTTATAGATAAATAATACTAACTAAAGTATTCTATAAAAGTATTCTATATCTCTAAAAAATGAATGGAATGGATAATTAGATTTTTCTTTTTCCATTCTCATGGCCTTTCTATCTTTCTAATCGAACTTGAAATTGGATTCAAAAGAAAGCAATTGTGAAAATGAAAGAAATACCTCTTTCAGAATACCCTTTAATTCAAATTTCAAAAGTAGAAGTGGAATAGAATATCCGGTTGAAGGGTAATGATCATACATCTGTAATGCATTGTATGTCCCAGAATAGGTCCCATTCTTCTACCCTTTCTGGGTAGTCGATGGCTATTCACAGCTACTACCTTAACACCAAAGAAGAGCTCGACCCAATGCTTTATTTCTGTCTTAGTGGGTCCCGATTCGACATTAAAAGTATATTGATTCTTTCCCAATAAATGAAGACTCTTTTCTGCAAATACTACGTATTTGGTTCCATTATCGTATGATAATACTCTATTTTGATTTGTATTTGTTTATTGTATTATACCTTTCTATATTCTAGATATATAGAATAGAAGAATCTCGATTTGTCAAGTCTCATGATCGTATCAAGATATATTTCAATTTGGCTCGATCTTTTAAAAGATCGAGCCAAATTTAATTGCAATCAATTAGAAGAATAAAGAAGAATTACTGCATTTCGTAACTCATTTATTCTCTTTCTATTTCGCTTCTTTTTTATTTAGACCTTCTTTATATCTAGTTTTATCTACTTAATCGATGGTATCCACCGGCTTGAAGTCAAATGTGATCGCTTTCCATACTTCACAAGCTGCGGCTAGTTCAGGACTCCATTTGCAAGCTGCTCGGATAATTTCATTACCTTCACGAGCAAGATCGCGCCCTTCGTTACGAGCTTGTACACAGGCTTCTAAAGCCACCCGATTAGCTGCTGCACCTGGTGCATTCCCCCAAGGATGTCCTAAAGTTCCTCCACCAAATTGTAATACGGAATCGTCTCCAAAGATTTCGGTCAGAGCTGGCATATGCCAAACATGAATACCCCCTGAAGCCACCGGTATAACACCTGGCATGGATACCCAGTCCTGCGTGAAAAAGATACCGCGAGAACGATCTTTTTCAATATAATCATCGCGCAATAAATCAACAAAACCTAAAGTCATTTCGCGTTCCCCTTCTAACTTACCTACTACTGTACCGGCGTGGATATGATCTCCCCCAGACATACGCAATGCTTTAGCTAATACACGGAAATGCATACCATGATTTTTCTGTCTATCAATAACTGCATGCATTGCTCGGTGAATGTGAAGAAGTAGGCCGTTGTCGCGGCAATAATGAGCCAAACTAGTATTTGCGGTGAATCCTCCAGTTATGTAGTCATGCATTATAATAGGAACCCCTAATTCCCTCGCAAATACAGCTCTCTTAATCATTTCTTCGCATGTACCTGCAGTCGCATTCAAGTAATGCCCCTTGATTTCACCGGTTTCGGCTTGTGCTTTATAAATAGCTTCGGCACAAAAGACAAAACGGTCTCGCCAGCGCATAAATGGTTGTGAGTTTACGTTTTCATCATCTTTGGTAAAATCAAGTCCACCGCGTAGACACTCATAACATGCTCTACCATAATTTTTTGCGGATAATCCCAATTTTGGTTTAATAGTACATCCCAATAAAGGACGACCATACTTGTTCAACTTATCCCTTTCAACTTGGATACCATGAGGCGGACCTTGGAAAGTTTTTGAATAAGCAGGAGGAATTCGTAGATCCTCCAAACGTAGAGCACGTAGGGCTTTGAAACCAAATACGTTACCCACAATGGAAGTAAACATGTTAGTAACAGAACCCTCTTCAAATAGATCTAATGGATAAGCTACATAACAGATATATTGACTGTCTTCCCCAGGAACAGGTTCGATGTGATAGCATCGTCCTTTGTAACGATCAAGACTGGTAAGTCCATCAGTCCAAACAGTTGTCCATGTACCAGTAGAAGATTCCGCAGCTACTGCAGCCCCCGCTTCTTCAGGCGGAACCCCGGGCTGAGGAGTTACTCGAAATGCTGCCAAAATATCAGTATCCTTGGTTTCGTATTCCGGGGTGTAGTAAGTCAATTTATAATCTTTAACACCAGCTTGAAATCCAACACCTGCTTTAGTTTCTGTTTGTGGTGACATAAGTCCCTCCCTACAACTCATGAATTAAGAATTCTCACAACGACAAGGTCTACTCGATATGGACTAAGCGTAAATGAAACCTTTGCAAAAATCTTAAAAAAAAAAGATATTCAATTAATATCAACTCATTAAATAAAAAAGGGAGTATGCTTAAGTTAATGAATATGTTTCATTCATATATAATGCGTACACCCTGTGTACGTTCTATCCTATAGGAATTCCACTATAGGAATTCGATAGGAATTGAGTTGTTGTTATGGTAAGTTAACATGGTTCAGTATTAAACCATAGATTTGATTCACCAAATCCATCATTATTGTATACTCTTTGATAGATATAGCGCAACCCAAACTAATCCCTTAATCCTTATTTTACAATTTCATAAGTTCTTATCTTAATAGGCCCTTTTCTTATTTTGAATCTAAATACCTAAATACTAAGAAAATTCTCTGTTGACAGCAATCTATGCTTCACGGTAGTATATATTTTGTATATCGAAGTCCTAGACAGGAAAGTGGAAGAGGCAAAGATCCTTGACAAAAAGAAAAATGTCTATGAAAAAAAGATTGATTGAACTTTCCACCGGACTCATTCCATGAGTAAACGAGTGAATGGGATTCGCTTAGGCAACGAAATCAAGTGCTAGTCCCCTTTTCTTTTTTATTGAATTAACTAATTCATTTCCTTTTAACTTTTTGATTTTTGGATATTTTTTTATTTGATTTGGCATTATTCAACAAGAAAAAAAAAGAAAAATTTCGACAAATTCCTTTTTTTTAGAATTATGTGATAATTATGAGAACCAATTCTACTACTTCGCGTCCCGGGGTTTCCACAATTGAAGAAAAAAATGCAGGGCGTATTGATCAAATTATTGGACCCGTGCTGGATATCACTTTTCCTCCGGGCAAGTTGCCTTATATTTATAACGCTTTGATAGTCAAGAGTCGGGACACTGCCGATAAGCAAATTAATGTGACTTGTGAGGTACAACAATTATTAGGAAATAATCGAGTTAGAGCTGTAGCTATGAGTGCTACAGACGGGTTGATGAGAGGAATGGAAGTGATTGACACAGGAGCTCCTCTTAGTGTTCCGGTCGGTGGAGCTACTCTCGGACGAATTTTTAACGTTCTTGGGGAGCCTATTGACAATTTGGGTCCTGTAGATACTAGTGCAACATTCCCTATTCATAGATCTGCGCCTGCCTTTATTGAGTTAGATACGAAATTATCTATCTTTGAAACAGGTATTAAGGTGGTCGATCTTTTAGCTCCTTATCGGCGTGGAGGAAAAATCGGACTATTTGGGGGGGCAGGAGTAGGTAAAACAGTACTCATCATGGAATTAATCAATAACATTGCTAAAGCTCATGGAGGCGTATCCGTATTTGGCGGAGTAGGGGAACGGACTCGTGAAGGAAATGATCTTTATATGGAAATGAAGGAATCTGGAGTAATTAATGAAAAAAATATTGAGGAATCAAAGGTAGCTCTAGTCTATGGACAAATGAATGAACCGCCGGGAGCTCGTATGAGAGTTGGTTTAACTGCCCTAACTATGGCAGAATATTTCCGAGATGTTAATAAGCAAGACGTGCTTTTATTCATCGATAATATCTTTCGTTTTGTTCAAGCAGGATCGGAGGTATCCGCCTTATTAGGGAGAATGCCCTCTGCAGTGGGTTATCAACCTACCCTTAGTACAGAAATGGGTTCTTTACAAGAAAGAATTACTTCTACCAACAAGGGATCGATAACTTCGATCCAAGCTGTTTATGTACCTGCGGACGATTTGACCGACCCTGCTCCTGCCACAACATTTGCACATTTGGACGCTACTACCGTACTTTCCAGAGGATTGGCTTCCAAGGGTATTTATCCCGCAGTAGATCCTTTAGATTCAACCTCAACTATGTTACAGCCTCGGATCGTTGGCAAGGACCATTATGAAACTGCGCAAAGAGTTAAAGAAACTTTACAGCGTTACAAGGAACTTCAGGACATTATTGCAATTCTTGGGTTGGATGAATTATCGGAGGAGGATCGTTTAACTGTAGCAAGAGCACGAAAAATTGAGCGGTTCTTATCACAACCGTTCTTTGTGGCAGAAGTTTTTACCGGTTCTCCAGGAAAGTATGTTAGTCTTGCAGAAACAATTAGGGGGTTTCAACTAATCCTTTCCGGAGAATTAGATGGCCTACCCGAACAGGCTTTTTATTTGGTGGGGAACATCGATGAAGCTAGCACGAAAGCTATAAACTTAGAAGAGGAGAACAAATTGAAGAAATGAAATTAAATCTTTATGTACTGACTCCTAAACGAATTATTTGGGATTGTGAAGTGAAAGAAATCATTTTATCTACTAATAGCGGCCAAATTGGTGTATTACCAAACCACGCCCCCATTAACACAGCTGTAGATATGGGTCCTTTGAGAATACGCCTCCTCAACGACCAATGGTTAACAGCGGTTCTGTGGAGTGGTTTTGCGAGAATCGTTAATAATGAGATCATTATTTTAGGAAATGATGCAGAACTGGGTAGTGACATTGATCCAGAAGAAGCTCAACAGGCACTTGAAATAGCCGAAGCTAACTTGAGTAGAGCTGAGGGTACGAAAGAATTGGTTGAAGCAAAGCTAGCTCTCAAACGGGCTAGGATACGAGTCGAGGCTATCAATTGGATTCCCCCATCCAATTGAAGACAATCCAAAGGTTTCGTTGATACAAAGAAAAAGGATAGAAGGGTAGAAAAAGTTATTAGATAGCGAAGCGAAGTAAGTCCAATGCTATCTAGTAATTTTTCTACCTACCTACCTACTATTGGATTTGAACCAATGACCCCTGCCGTATGAAAGCAGTACTCTAACCACTGAGTTAAGTAGGCA